TTCTATTCCACCTCTTAGAAAGAAAAGAACTTAAATCAAAATACTTAATAACACGGCGATACATTTATACAAAACTTCTACCCCGAGCACACGCAATGGAGCCGTCGGCAGTCAAGTGAAATCCAATCCACGAAATAATTTGATCTACGGACAGCGTCATTGTGGTAAAGGTCGTAATGCCAGAGGAATCATTACCGTAAGGCATAGAGGGGGAGGTCATAAGCGTCTATACCGTAAAATCGATTTTCGACGGAATGAAAAAGACATATCTGGTAGAATCGTAACCATAGAATACGACCCTAATCGAAATGCATATATTTGTCTCATACACTATGGGGATGGTGAGAAGAGATATATTTTACATCCCAGAGGGGCTATAATTGGAGATACCATTGTTTCTGGTACAGAAGTTCCTATCTCAATGGGAAATGCCCTACCTTTGAGTGCGGTTTGAACCATTGATTTACGTAATTGGAAGTAACCAATTAGGTTTACAACGAAACCTAGAAATCGATCACTGATCCCGTTTGAGTACCTCTACGGGATAGACCTCAACAGAAAACTGAAGAGTAACGGCAGCAAGTGATTGAGTTCAGTAGTTCCTCATATAAAATTATTGACTCTAGAGATATAGTAATATGGAGAAGACAAAATTGTTTGAAGCACCGACAGAGCCGGAAACGCCCCTTGTTTCAAAGAGAGGAAGACGGGTTATTCACATTTCATTTGATGGTCAGAGGCGAATTGAAAGCTAAGCAGTGGTAATTCTACCCCCCGGGGAAAAATAGATATGTCTCCTACGTTACCCGTAATATGTGGAAGTATCGACGTAATTTCATAGAGTCATTCGGTCTGAATGCTACATGAAGAACATAAGCCAGATGAAGGAACGGGGAGACCTAGGATGTAGAAGATCATAACATGAGTGATTCGGCAGATTTGGATTCCTATATATCCACTCATGTGGTACTTCATCATATGATTCATATGAGATCCATCTGTCTAGATATCATCATATACATCCAGAAAGCCGTATGCTTTGGAAGAAGCTTGTACAGTTTGGGAAGGGGTTTTGATTGATCAAAAAGAAGAATCTACTTCAACCGATATGCCCTTAGGCACGGCCATACATAACATAGAAATCACACTTGGAAAGGGTGGACAATTAGCGAGAGCAGCGGGTGCTGTAGCGAAACTGATTGCAAAAGAGGGTAAATCGGCCACATTAAAATTACCATCTGGGGAGGTCCGTTTGATATCCAAAAACTGCTCAGCAACAGTCGGACAAGTGGGTAATGTTGGGGTGAACCAGAAAAGTTTGGGTAGAGCCGGATCTAAGTGTTGGCTAGGTAAGCGTCCTGTAGTAAGAGGAGTAGTTATGAACCCTGTAGACCATCCCCATGGGGGTGGTGAAGGGAGGGCCCCAATTGGTAGAAAAAAACCCACAACCCCTTGGGGTTATCCTGCGCTTGGAAGAAGAAGTAGAAAAAGGAATAAATATAGTGATAGTTTGATTCTTCGTCGCCGTAGTAAATAGGAGAATATTGAAAATAGAATATGTTTCCTCGTCTTTACAAAAAAAAAGATAGGAGTAATTAAGCTGTGGCCCGTTCACTAAAAAAAAATCCTTTTGTAGCTAATCATTTATTGGGAAAAATTGCGAAGCTCAACATGAGGGCAGAAAAAGATACAATCGTAACTTGGTCCCGGGCATCTACCATTATACCCACAATGATCGGCCATACAATTGCAATTCATAATGGAAAAGAGCATTTGCCTGTTTATATAACAGATCGTATGGTAGGTCACAAATTGGGAGAATTTGCACCTACTCTGAATTTCCGGGGACATGCGAGAAACGATAATAAATCTCGTCGTTAATTAATAAAGTGAATATAGGTGCTCATCGTTTATTGGTGGGAGGTGAACCTTATGATAAAGAGCGACCCAGATGTAGAAGTATACGCTTTAGGGCAACATATACGTATGTCTGCTCATAAAGCACGAAGAGTAATTGATCAGATTCGTGGGCGTCCCTACGAGGAAACACTTATGATACTAGAACTCATGCCTTATCGAGCATGTTATCCCATTTTAAAATTAGTTTATTCTGCAGCAGCAAATGCTAGTCACAATATGGGTTTCAACGAAACGACTTTAATCATTAGTCAAGCCGAAGTTAATGAGGGTACTATCATTAAAAAGTTAAAACCCCGAGCTCGAGGCCGTAGTTATGCGATAAAAAGACCTACTTGTCATATAACTATTGTATTGCAAGATATTTCTAAAGATAAAAACTATTTCATATGGTTAAGAAAATATGGATGGATATATAAAGATAAGTATACAGATATCAGAGAGAGGTATCTATATATGATGGATCATATGCTATACCGCAACAGAATGACATGGGCTAATAGAGAAAAGATATGGCCTTATAGAAAAAGCGAGGTCTTATGGGACAAAAAATAAATCCACTTGGTTTCAGACTTGGTACAACCCAAAGTCATCATTCTGTTTGGTTTGCACAACCAAAAAGTTATTCTGAAGGTCTCCAGGAAGATCAAAAAATACAGGATTGTATCAAGAATTATGTAAAAAAAAATATGAAAATATCTTCCGGTGTCGAAGGGATTGCATGCATAAAGATTCAAAAAAGAATCGATTTGATTCAGGTCATAATATATATGGGATTCCCAAAATTGTTAATAGAGGGCAGCCCACGAGGAATCGAAGAATTACAAAGCAATGTACAAAAAGAATTTAATTCTGTGAACCGAAAACTTAACATTGCTATCACAAGAGTTGCAAAACCTTATGGACAACCTAATATTCTTGCAGAATTTATAGCCGGACAATTAAAAAATAGAGTTTCATTTCGAAAGGCAATGAAAAAAGCAATTGAATTAACTGAACAAGCGGATACAAAAGGAATTCAAATACAAATTGCAGGACGTATCGACGGAAAAGAAATTGCACGTGTCGAATGGATCAGAGAAGGTAGGGTTCCCCTACAAACCATTCGAGCTAAAATTGATTATTGTTCCTATACAGTTCGAACTATCTATGGGGCATTAGGAATCAAAATTTGGATATTTACAGACGAGGAATAACGGCCCTTTCGTTGTCTTTCTGTTCCACCCATCCAGCAATTGAAAAAAAAATCACAAACTCGTTCTTTTTTTCCGTCCAATAAAAAAAATCTCATTTTTAGAATTCTATAGGGTTGAATAACAATTCGATTGACTCCATATAATTGCTATGCTTAGTGTGTGACTCGTTGGTTTTTTTATTTAGGGTTAGGATTAAAAAGCAAGGGACCGCCCCCTAGTATGAACTAATAACTAGATAACTAATAACCAGCTCATTGCTTCGTATTATCTAGATCCAAGGAACCAGTCACAATATGATTGATGTATTGATCATATTGTTGTAGCAACTGAAATCTTATAAAAAAAAAGACAAGTCAATCAGATTCTAAGTGAAGCAAAAACAAAGGGAGGGATATGGATAGGCGGAGGGGTGAGAGAAAGAAAGAAAAAGAATAGCAATGATATATGATTCCAATATGTATGGTCTATAAACTATCTCAAAAAGGCAGTGTAATAAAGCATTAATACGTATTGTCCATAATTAATAATGAATTAGATGAATCCAATTCATAAGAAAAAATGATAAAGAGAAAGAGCATCAAGTCAATAAAGACTGAGCAGATTGATTTAGGAACAATTTTTATTAGGAGCTCCATTGCAGAGTTTGGGCCTAGCCATTAATCGAGAAGCAATGGGAACGACGGAACCCCGTGACTGCATAAGATTCCTTGAAAAGGAATCCTAATGATTCATTGGGCGGGATGGCGGAACGAGCCAAGAACCAATTCTATTCTGTTAGGTTATGGGATGCCCCTACGAATGAAAGGTGATGTTAAAAGAGCAAATATTCGCCCGCGAAAGCCTTATTAGATTGCTAAGTTTTAGGCGATTAAATAAAGGTAAAAATAAAGATTATAAATAAAGAATAAGAATTAAGACAATTATTTTTATTTTCAATTCTATGAAAATTTCTAATATAATAATAGAATAGAATTTCATTTTAGTAGAATAATAATATTATTATGAAATTCTATATTCTAAATAAATAAATAGAATCGAAATCTATTTCTAATTTTATATACGAGCAAGATATAACAATTCCTACGTGACAGATTCGATCTCAAAGAATTCCATGATGTATGATTTTATTCATTAAATATAAATACAAATAGATATCTGTAATATTATGTAATTGTTTCATTCGTGAGGAGCTGGATGAGAAGAAACTCTCATGTCCGGTTCTGTAGTAGAGATGGCATTGAGAAACAACCATCAACTATAACCCCAAAAGAACCAGATTTCGTAAACAACATAGAGGAAGAATGAAGGGAATATCTTATCGAGGCAATCGAATTTGTTTCGGTGGATACGCCCTTCAGGCACTTGAACCCGCTTGGATCACATCTAGACAAATAGAAGCGGGGCGGCGAGCTATGACAAGATATGCGCGCCGTGGCGGAAAAATATGGGTACGTATATTTCCAGATAAGCCTATTACAGTAAGGCCTACCGAAACACGTATGGGTTCGGGGAAAGGATCTCCCGAATATTGGGTATCCGTCGTTAAACCGGGGCGAATACTTTATGAAATGGGTGGAGTATCAGAAATTGTAGCCAGAGAAGCTATTTCTATAGCTGCGTCCAAAATGCCTATACGAACTCAATTCGTTATTGCGGAATAGGGGTGTGAAACGAAAGGGGCCTTGTGATAAAAAACCGCAATTTCTTTATTTCTATTTCTGGACAAACAATATTTCTTCTTTTTTTTTCTTCGCCCTTTGTTTGCATTGAAAGAAAAAAAAAAAAAGAATAATAATATGATTCAACCTCAGACCTATTTAAATGTAGCGGACAACAGCGGGGCTAGAGAACTAATGTGTATTCGAATCATAGGAGCTAGTAATCGTCGATATGCTCGTATTGGCGACGTTATTGTTGCTGTAATCAAAGAAGCAGTGCCCAATATGCCTCTACAAAGATCAGAAGTAATCAGAGCTGTAATTGTACGTACACGTAAAGAACTCAAACGTACCAATGGTATGATAATACAATATGATGACAATGCAGCAGTTGTCATTGATCAAGAAGGAAATCCAAAAGGAACTCGGGTTTTTGGTGCGATCGCTCGGGAATTGAGACAGTTGAATTTTACTAAAATAGTCTCATTAGCTCCCGAGGTATTATAGATACTAATAGACGAGAACATATAGACAAGTAGGGCATCTAAAATAATAGGCTATCTTATATCTGAAATAGTAGGATATCTAAATCTAAATTAGATTCATTTAATTAGTAGAATGCAGTAGTAGATTGTTTCTCACGCATATACCTTAACTAATAAAAAATTCAGAAAAAAAAAAAAGAATAAAAAAACAGAGCATGTTGATTATATAAAAACTCGGAGGCACCAATAATTATAGTTCATCATGGGTAGGGACACTATTGCTGAAATAATCACTTCTATACGAAATGCTGACATGGATAAAAAAGGAACGGTTCGAATAGCATCTACAAATATCACCGAAAACATTGTTAAAATACTTCTACGAGAAGGCTTTATCGAAAATGTGAGAAAACATCAAGTAAGCAATAAATTTTTCTTGGTTTCAACTCTGCGACATAGAAGGAATAGAAAAGGGCCATATAGAACTGTTTTAAAACGTATCAGCCGACCCGGCCTACGAATCTATTCCAACCATCAACGAATTCCTAGGATTTTAGGAGGAATGGGTATTGTAATTCTTTCTACTTCTCGAGGTATAATGACAGACCGAGAGGCTCGACTAGAAGGAATCGGAGGAGAAATTTTGTGTTATATATGGTGATCTTTCTGGTATCCGAATTGCATCCGTAACTTCCTCTTTGTTTTGTGAAAAAAAGAGGAGGGCGGGTTGTCTAATATCACTCCTCCTCCATTAGTTGATAATTCAAGGAGGTTGCCTGGAATGAAAGAACAAAAATGGATTCATGAAGGTTTAATTACTGAATCACTTCCCAATGGTATGTTTCGGGTTCGTTTAGATAATGAAGATCTGATTCTAGGTTATGTTTCAGGAAGGATCCGACGTAGTTTTATACGGATACTGCCAGGCGATAGAGTCAAAATTGAAGTAAGTCGTTATGATTCAACCAGGGGACGCATAATTTATAGACTCCGCAACAAAGATTCGAACGACTAAGCGGCCTTTTCAACACCCCTCTCGTGCGGATGCAATTGGAGGTTCAAAATTTCAAGAGACTTATTTTCTTCCAAGGAGTAGATTCGAAATTAAGGTAAGGAATTACAAATATGAAAATAAGGGCCTCCGTTCGTAAAATTTGTGAAAAATGTCGCCTGATCCGCAGGCGGGGACGAATTATAGTAATTTGTTCCAACCCAAGGCATAAACAGAGACAGGGATAATCTTTCTTAAAAGGGACTCTCAAAAGGACCCAATACACAAATAAAGGATCTGTTTTGACATGAAATGGATATTTCCGTATATCTCTGACTCATATTTATGAGATGATAAAATATGACAAAAACCATATCAAGAATTGGCTCACGCAGGAATGGACGTATTGGATCACGTAAGAATGGACGTCGAATACCAAAAGGAGTTATTCATGTTCAAGCAAGTTTTAACAATACCATTGTAACGGTTACAGATATACGGGGTCGGGTAGTTTCTTGGTCCTCAGCCGGTACCTGTGGCTTCAGGGGCACAAGAAGAGGGACACCATTTGCGGCTCAAACCGCAGCCGCAAATGCTATCCGTACAGTAGTAGATCAGGGTATGCAACGAGCAGAAGTCATGATAAAAGGTCCCGGTCTTGGAAGAGATGCAGCATTACGGGCCATTCGGAGAAGTGGTATACTATTAAGTTTTGTTAGAGATGTAACCCCTATGCCACATAATGGATGTAGGCCTCCTAAAAAAAGGCGTGTATAGAAATCTAATAAGAATTGAACGGATTTCAAGAGAAATAAATGATTCAATAATCTGATCAAATAATATTACTATGCTTCGAGAGGAAGTCGCAGTATCTACTCGGACACGACAGTGGAAGTGTGTTGAATCAAGAGCAGATAGTAAACGTCTTTATTATGGACGTTTTCTTTTGTCTCCGCTTATGAAAGGTCAAGCCGATACAATAGGCATCGCGATGCGAAGGGCTTTGCTTGGAGAAATAGAAGGAACATGTATCACACGCGCAAAATCTGAAAAGATACCACACGAATATTCTACCATAGTAGGTATTGAAGAATCAGTACATGAAATTTTAATGAATTTGAAAGAAATTGTGTTGAGAAGTAATCTATGCGGAACTCGCGACGCATATATTTGTGTCAAAGGTCCTGGAGATGTAACTGCTCAAGACATCATCTCACCGCCTTCTGTGGAAATAGTTGATACTACACAGCATA